ATTATATCTTATAAATTAAAAATTAATATTTAAATTTTTATTTGATTTTAATACATTTTATTGTCTGAAATTTCTTATTAGAAATATTAATTATTTAATAATTAATATATATATATATATATGTAATTGCTTGTAAAAATTTATGTAATTGGGAATTTATTTTTTAAAGGAATTTCTTTTGTAACAAGTTTTTATTCAAAAGATTTACTTATAGAAAAAATAATTTTTTTAGGCTTTGATTGGGTTTATTTTTTTTATTTATTTTTTTCCTTGGGGGTGGCTTGTAAATATTGTAATTTTCGTTAATATTTTTTGTGAAACTATAAGAAATTTAAGTTATTTAGTTATCAATTATTTAGCGAGTTACGAGTTTTTAAAATTTATTTTTAAAAAATTTATGTAATTGGGAATTTATTTTTTAAAGGAATTTCTTTTGTAACAAGTTTTTATTCAAAAGATTTACTTATAGAAAAAATAATTTATATTAATTATTAAATGAAGATATTTTATTAAATTATTTAATAATTAATAAATAGTCTACATTTAAGGTAAATATTGAAAATTTAAATTTTCATTCCTTTAATATTTATTAAATGAAGATATTTTATTAAATTATTTAATAATTATTAAATAAGAGAACATTTGACGCCCCTTAAAAAATTAAATCCTAAATAAATTATAATTATGTCGTTTACCTCAAAGATTTAGTAAATTGTCGCACGAGCTTAATTAATTTAAAGAGTTTAAGATATTAATTATTAAATGAAGATATTTTATTAAATTATTTAATAATTAATAAATAGTCTACATTTAAGGTAAATATTGAAAATTTAAATTTTCATTCCTTTAATATTTATTAAATGAAGATATTTTATTAAATTATTTAATAATTATTAAATAAGAGAACATTTGACGCCCCTTAAAAAATTAAATCCTAAATAAATTATAATTATGTCGTTTACCTCAAAGATTTAGTAAATTGTCGCACGAGCTTAATTAATTTAAAGAGTTTAAGATATTAATTATTAAATGAAGATATTTTATTAAATTATTTAATAATTAATAAATAGTCTACATTTAAGGTAAATATTGAAAATTTAAATTTTCATTCCTTTAATATTTATTAAATGAAGATATTTTATTAAATTATTTAATAATTATTAAATAAGAGAACATTTGACGCCCCTTAAAAAATTAAATCCTAAATAAATTATAATTATGTCGTTTACCTCAAAGATTTAGTAAATTGTCGCACGAGCTTAATTAATTTAAAGAGTTTAAGATATTAATTATTAAATGAAGATATTTTATTAAATTATTTAATAATTAATAAATAGTCTACATTTAAGGTAAATATTGAAAATTTAAATTTTCATTCCTTTAAAATATGTAAATTATATTTTATAAGTTAGGAGTATAATTATATAAATATTTAAGTTTTTACTTGATTTTAATACATTTTACTGTCTGAAATTTCTTATTGAAATATTAATTATTAAATGAAGATATTTTATTAAATTATTTAATAATTAATAAATAGTCTACATTTAAGGTAAATATTGAAAATTTAAATTTTCATTCCTTTAATATTTATTAAATGAAGATATTTTATTAAATTATTTAATAATTATTAAATAAGAGAACATTTGACGCCCCTTAAAAAATTAAATCCTAAATAAATTATAATTATGTCGTTTACCTCAAAGATTTAGTAAATTGTCGCACGAGCTTAATTAATTTAAAGAGTTTAAGATATTAATTATTAAATGAAGATATTTTATTAAATTATTTAATAATTAATAAATAGTCTACATTTAAGGTAAATATTGAAAATTTAAATTTTCATTCCTTTAATATTTATTAAATGAAGATATTTTATTAAATTATTTAATAATTATTAAATAAGAGAACATTTGACGCCCCTTAAAAAATTAAATCCTAAATAAATTATAAACTTGATTTTAATACATTTTACTGTCTGAAATTTCTTATTGAAATATTAATTATTAAATGAAGATATTTTATTAAATTATTTAATAATTAATAAATAAAATAACATTTAAAAAAAAAAAAAAAACTATTTTTTAATTTATAATAGGTAAATAAAAATACTATTTTGGCAGACTTTATTGTATTAACCTTAGAAGTTAAATTATATATAATATTATATAAATAGTATTATTTTATGCTTATAATATAAAATTAATATATTTAAAGTTATATTTATTTATTTATTTTTTATTAGATTAAATTTTTTTTTATTAAGATTATTTTTTTTTATATATAATTTAATTATTATTATTGAATGATTTTTAATTGATTTAAATTCAAGTAATATATTATTTTTAATATTATTGGATTTTAAAAGGTTAATATTTATAAGGATCGTTTTATTTATTTCTTCAATGATTATATTATATAGAGATATTTATATAGAAAATGAAATTTTTAAAATTCGTTTTATTTATTTAGTTTTAATATTTATTTTATCTATAGTATTGATAATTTTAAGTCCTAATTTAATTAGAATTATATTGGGTTGAGATGGATTAGGGTTAACTTCATTTTGTTTAGTTATTTACTATCAAAATAAAAAATCTTTGAATTCTGGAATATTAACATTATTAATAAATCGTGTAGGGGATGTTATAATTTTAATTTCTATTGTTTGAATAATAAATTTTGGAAGATGAAATTTTTATTATTATTTAAATTTTATAAGATTGGACATAAATATATTTATTGTAACTATATTTATTATATTAGCTTCAATTACTAAAAGTGCTCAAATTCCTTATAGTTCTTGACTTCCAGCTGCTATAGCAGCTCCTACTCCTATTTCAGCTTTAGTTCATTCTTCAACTTTAGTAACTGCTGGGATTTATTTAATAATTCGTTTTAGACATAGATTTTATTATTCTTATTTATATATAATATTATTTTTTCTTTCTTTAATAACTATATTTATAGCGGGTATTTCTGCAAATTTTGAGTTTAATTTAAAAAAAATTATTGCTTTATCTACTTTAAGTCAGTTGGGCTTAATAATATCGGTTTTATCTTTAGGATTAGTTGATATGAGATTTTTCCATTTATTAAGTCATGCTTTATTTAAATCTATATTATTTATGTGTGCTGGAATATTTATTCATGTTATAAGTAATAATCAAGATATTCGTAAAATGGGAAATTTAATTAATATTATACCAATTACTTGTAGAAATTTTTTAATTGGGAATTTATCTTTAAGAGGAATTCCTTTTATAGCAGGGTTTTATTCAAAAGATTTACTTATAGAAAAAATAATTTTTTTAGGTTACAATTGGGTTTATTTTTTTATTTATTTCTTTTCTTTAGGGTTGACTATAATATATAGAGTTCGATTAATATTTTTTATAATATTAAGAGATTTAAATTATTTAATTATTAATTTTATTATTGATAATTCACAAGTTTCTTTAAGAATAATAAATTTAATAATTTTTTCTATTATTGGAGGAAGAATCTTAAATTGATTAATTTTTTTTAATTTGGAGTTTATATATTTAAGGTTTATTTATAAATTTTATATTTATTTTTTTATATTATTAGGTATTTTTATAGGAAGTTTTATTTTTAAATTGAAAATTAAAAATTTTTATTTCTTTATAAACATATTTTTTAGTACTTTATTATTTTCTTATGGAATTAATTATTTTTTTTTGTTAATTAATCATAATTTATCTAAGTATTTGGATATAGGTTGATTAGAAGAAGTGGGAAGATTTAATTTTCAAAAAAATATTATTATTATAATTCGATTTAATCAAATTTATTTTTTTATTTTAATAATTTTATTTTTAATAATATTGATAATATACTTTATTTTTTTATTATTTTTTTTATCAAAATATAGTTTATGAATATAAAATAATAATTTTGGAGATTATAGAAATTTTATTAATTTTTTTGAATTTTAATTTTTTTTTGTTATTCTTTAGTTTTTTTTTTTAGCATTTTAGGATTTATTTTTCATCAAAAGTACTTACTTTTATTATTATTATCATTGGAATTTCTAATACTGGGATTATTAATGATTTTATTAATTTATTTAATGAATAGATTTAGTGACACATGTGTTTTTTTATGTTTTTTGGTAATTATAGTTATTGAAAGTGTAATGGGATTAAATTTATTAATTTTAGTTATTCGTTTTCATGGAAATGATTATTTTTTTTCTTTTAATTTGCTTATATGTTAATAACATTATTTAGTTTTTTTTCATTATTTTTATTTATTTTAATGCATATAAATATATGAATGATTTTAAATTGTAGATTTTTCTTTTTCTTTTTTATATTTATTTTTAATAATATAGGAATTTTAATTTTTAATATTAGATTTATTTTGGGTATTGATTTATATTCTTATGGTTTAATTTTATTAAGTTTATGAATTTGTTTATTAAATATATTAGTTTCAATAAATTATTATTTTTATAATGATTTTTTTATATTAAATAATTTTTTTTTATTATTAATTTTATTTTTAATGTTTAGTAGCTTGAATTTATTTTATTTTTATATTATATTTGAAAGTTCTTTATTTCCTATTATTTTGATAATTATTGGATGGGGATTTCAAGTTGATCGAATTCAGGCTGGGATTTATTTAATATTTTATACTTTATTATTTTCTTTACCTATATTAGTTTGTATTATGAAAATTGAGGTTTTTATGGGATTATTATTTATAAATTTAATTAATAATATAAATTTTTTAATAATTTATTTAATTTTATTAATATCTTTCTTGGTTAAGATGCCCATATTTTTTATTCATTTATGATTATTAAAAGCTCATACTGAAGCTCCATTAGGGGGATCTATAATTTTAGCTGGAATTCTTTTAAAAATGGGGGGTTATGGAATTATTCGTATTTTAAAATTTATATTTTATTTAAATTTAAAGTTTAACATTTTTTGGATTGTTATTTCACTTATAGGGGGAGTTTACATGAGATTTATATGTATTATTCAGCTTGATATAAAAATGTTGATTGCTTGTTCTTCAGTTGTTCATATATCTTTAGTTATTTGTGGTTTAATGACAATATTTTTTTGAGGATTTAATGGAAGTTATATTTTAATAATTGGGCATGGTTTAAGTTCATCTAGGTTATTTATTTTAGTTAATTGTTATTATAATTTGATTATAAGTCGTAGGTTAATAATCAATAAGGGGATATTATTAATATTTCCTATTTTGAGATTATGATGATTTTTGATATTAATTTCAAATATAGCTACTCCTCCTTCATTAAATTTATTAGGTGAAATTAGATTATTTTCATCTATTTTAAAATGATCTTTATATAATTTAATTTTAATTATGTTGATAAGTTTCTTTAGGGTTGTGTATAGAATTTATTTATATACTTTTAGTCAATATAATAAATTTTTAGGAGGAATAATAGTTTTTTTAATTGGTAATTATAAAGATTATATTATTTTATTTATACATTGAATACCTTTAAATTTATTAATTCTTAAGGTTGACTTTTTGTTCTTATTGGTTTAAATTTATTTGAATAGTTTATAAAAAATTTTGATTTGTGGTATCAAAGAAATTAGATTTATACGTTAATTTTAAATTTTATTTATTTAAATAGCTTATTTTTAATTAAAGTGTAATATTGAAGATATTGAGAAGAAAAAAAACTTTTTTTTAAATTAATTTTTAACTATTTTTAAAATTTTTAAACTAAAATTAATTTTAGTTTAAAAATTTATATTTAGCTTTAAATTTTATAAATAAATGGTTTAATCATTATTTTCATTATTAATTTTAAAAGTTAATAAGATGAATATTTAAATTTAATATTTAATTTTTATTATTTATAATAATTTATATTTAAGAAAAGTTAATTTAATTTATTGTCAAAATTTTGTGCCAGCAGTCGCGGTTATACATAAAATATTTAAATTGATTTTAATTTTTGAATGTTAAATTGTATAATTTAAAATTTAATTTAATTTTTATTAAAGTGAAATTTTAGATTTTAATATAAATTTATTTAATGGAATTTATAATTTAGATTTAATAAATAAACTGTTAAACTAGAATTAGATACTCTATTATAATTTAATTACCTATAATTTAAAATTAAATTACTTATAGTTATTTACTAAAAATTTAAATAATATGGCGGTTATTTAATTAATTTAGAGGAACTTGAATAATTTTTAATTGATACTTCACGATAAATTTAACTCTATTTAATATTTATATATCGTTGTTATAAAAATTTTTTTATTGAAGTCATTTAAATATTTTAATTTTAATATTTTAATTTATATCAAATCAAGATGTAGTAATTTTAGAGATATTATTGAGTTACATTTAATTATATTTTTAATTATTTAAATGTTGAATTATATTGAAATTTAAATAGGAATTGGATTTAAAAGTAATTATTTTTAATTATCTATAATGATTATAATTTTAATTAATGTACATATTGCCCGTCACTCTTTTTAATAATTAATTTAATTTAAATTTTATTATAAAAAAGATAAGTCGTAACAAAGTAGATGTACTGGAAAGTGTTTCTAGAATTTTATAAATAATGATATTCATCAAATTAGATCTATTTATTAGTATTTCATTTACATTGAAAAGATTATTTGTTAAATCAATTTAATTTGAAATTTAATTAATTAATAGATTAAAGTTAATTATTTTAGGTGAATTTTTTATATTAAAATTATTTATAATTAAATTTTGGATTTTATTAATTTAGTTTTGAAAAAATTAGTAGGTTATTTGAGAGTTTATTAGTATTGATAAAGAATTTAAATTTAAATTTTTAAAAGAAAATTTTATTTATTGTATCTTGGGTTTCAGAGTTAATTAAATTTAAAAATTATTTTATTTTTCTTGAAAAATAAAGATTTAATTAAATATTTAATTTTATGTTTAAATATTTTAATATAGGAAAGATTTATTAATATTTAATTGGAAATTATAAGTTAAAATCGTTTTATTTTATATCTAGTTTTTTTAGAAATAAATTTAATTTAATTTTTTAAAAAATTTATATTAATTTAATTATTTAAAATGATTTTAATAAATGAAATAACTTTTGGGATAAGCTTGAAGTTAAAATATTTATATTCCATGTTTTGTTTTATAATTAATTTAATATAATTTATATTTTTATTTAATTTTAATTTATTAAATTGAAGTTTAATTAATAATATGTATTTAGATTTATTTTAATTTTTAATATATTAATAAATTTATAAAGATTTTGAATTTAATATTAGCTTTTAATTAATTATGATTGAATTATTATAGAATAAGAAAAAATAAATTTATAATTATATTAATTTTAATTTATTAATAATATTTTTATGAATTCGGCAAATTTAAAGTTCAACTGTTTATCAAAAACATTTTTTTTTGTTTTATATAAAAAATATAATCTGCCCACTGAATATTTATATTTTAAAGGGCTGCAGTATTTTAACTGTACTAAGGTAGCATAATAAATTGTTTTTTAATTAAGAACTGGTATGAATGATTGAATGAAACTTTTACTTTTTTAATTTATTAATTTAAATAAAATTTTATATTTTAGTAAAAAAGCTAAGATTAATTTAAAAGACGAGAAGACCCTATAGATTTTTATATTTAGATTAATTTAAATAAATATAATTTAATATTTTATTGGGGTGATAAAAAAATTTATTTAACTTTTTTTATTTTAATCAATTAATTTTATTTGATTTTAAGATTTATAATAAATTTAATTTTTATTTAATTAAATTACCTTAGGGATAACAGCATAATATTAATTTAAAGATGTTATTTAAATTAGTGATTTTGACCTCGATGTTGGATTAAAATAAAATTTTTATGAAGTTATAATTAATTTTAGTCTGTTCGACTATTAAAATTTTACATGATCTGAGTTCAGACCGGTGTGAGCCAGGTTGGTTTCTATCTTTTTATAATTATTGAATTGATTTATAGTACGAAAGGAATTAAATTGTTAATTTAAATTATTAATATTTAGTGGAGTAGAATTTAATTAAATTTTTAGATTTTAATTTAACTATGTTTTAAATAAAAAATTTAAATTTTTTATTTATATTTAAATTCAATTAGTTTTTCTTTATTAATTTTGGGGATGTTAATTAGTGTTGCTTATTTAACTTTATTAGAACGTAAATTATTAGGTTATATTCAAAATCGTAAAGGTCCTAATAAGGTTGGATTTATTGGTTTATTTCAACCTTTTAGAGATGCTATTAAATTGTTTTCTAAAGAAAAGAAAATTTTTTTAGGAGTGAATGTTTTAATTTATTTAATTTCACCTATATTAATATTTTTATGTTCTTTAATATTATGATTAATTTTTTTTTTAAAAAATGGAATGTTTTTTTTTATTTTTGGGGTTTTATTTATATTTTCTGTTATGGGGTTAAGAGTATACTATATTATATTTATAGGGTGATCTTCTGATAATAATTATTCTTTAATTGGAGGGTTGCGAGGAGTTATTCAGGTTGTTTCTTATGAAATTAGTATGGTTATATTTATATTGGTTATGTTAACTTACACAATAAGATTTGATTTAATTAAGTTTATTATAAATCAAAAAAATATTTGATTATTATTCAATTTTTCTTTATTTATAATAATAATAAGGAGACTTTTAGCTGAGATGAGTCGAACTCCTTTTGATTTTATTGAAGGGGAAAGAGAATTAGTTTCTGGGTTTAATGTTGAATTTGGAGGTTATTTATTCGCTTTTATTTTTTTAAGAGAATATTTAATAATTTTATTTATTAGTTATTTAATAGTAGTTATTTTTTTTAGTTCAGAAATTTTTTTATTTATAGTTTATAAGTTCTTATTATTAATTTTTTTAATTATTTGAGTTCGAGGGAGGTTTCCTCGTTATCGTTATGATAAATTAATAAATTTAAATTGAAAGTTTTATTTACCTATTTCAATAAATTTTTTAGTATTTTTTTTTTCTCTAAAGCTATTTATTATTTATACTATTTTAATTTGATAGAAATAACAATGATTAATTCACTTTATTCAAGTTAGAAGCTTGAAATTTAAAATATTTCTTTTATAATTTAATTGGATAGATAATTTATCATTACAATCATTAACAGTGATATACCTCTTTATGTTTTGGTTTCAATTAATTTATTTATATTAAATTATATAAACTTATTAATTGGAAATTAATTATACTTATTTATATTATATAAATTAGGAATTATATATAAAAAAAAGTAGACTTTATTTATGAAGTATGAGTTCACAAGCTTTTGTAAATTAGCTTATTTTTATTAAATAAAAGTATTTAAATATACATTATTTATTCTATCAGAATATTCCTTTTAAATCAGGCATTTTATTTTATAAAATTAATAGAGTATATAAATAAATCTTTCTTAAGTTTTCAAAACAAATACTTTTAAATCAAGTTCATTAATTAATTTAATATTAAGTTTCATGAATAATTAATTCAATTTAGATTAATAAAATAAATAAAGTATAAAATTGAAAATGATTGTCCTATTAAAATGAAGGGGTATTCAACTGGATTTTGCCCAATTCATGAAAGTAAAATGAAATTGATTACTATAATTCAAAATGTAATTTTTGATAAAAAAAAATAATTGTTTCCTAGAATGATTTTATTTTTAATGATTGGTGGTATAAATAATAAAATTGAAATTGATATAACTAATGCAATAACCCCCCCTATTTTATTAGGAATTCTTCGTAAGATAGCATATGCAAATAAAAAGTATCATTCTGGTTTAATATGAGGGGGGGTAATTATTGGATTTCTTTCAATAAAATTGTCATAATCATTTAGGATGAATGGGAATTTTATTGAAAATATAATTAGTAATATTATGGTTATAATTATTGTTAAAATATCTTTTCATATAAAATATGGATAAAATTCAATTTTATCAATTATTTTATTAATATTTAATGGATTATTTGAATTTTCTTTGTGTAATATAATTAAATGAATTATTATTATAATAATTATAATAAATGGGAGTAAAAAATGAAATGAAAGAAAACGATTTAAAGTTGCATTATTAATTGAATAACCTCCTCAAATTCATTTAATAATTAAATTTCCAATATATGGAATTACTGAAATTAAGTTGGTAATTACTGTTGCTCCTCAATATGATATTTGTCCTCATGGTAAAACATACCCTATAAAGGCTGTTATTATTAATATGAATATTAAAATAATTCCTGAATTTCAAGTTATTTTATTTTGAAATGATTCATAATATAAATTTCGTCCAATGTGTATGTAAATAAAGATAAAGAATATTGAGGCTCTATTTGAATGGAGGATTCGTAATATTCAACCATAATTTACATTACGATAAATGTGGTTTATTATATTAAAAGCGAAATTAATATTTGCAGCATAATGTATTGATAATAAAATTCCTGTAATTAATTGAATAATTATACATATACCTATTAGGGATCCAAAGTTTCATATAAATCTAATATTACTTGGGATTGGTATTAATATTATTTTATTATTTAAAATTTTTATTATATTTTCATTATAAGTGATTGTATTTTTTTTATTCATTAGTTTATTGTTTTTCGTAAGGGTTTAATTGTAGTTTTATTTATTTTGTTAATAATAATTAATGTTATAATGAGTAAATTAATTATTATTAAAATTATTATTAAAGAATTTGAAAAAAAAAATTTCATTAAATTGATTTTAAATTTATTAATATTATGAATAATTATGATTTCTTTATTTATTAATATAAATTTATTTAAATTAATAAATTTAGTGTATGATATAAGATTTATATTTATTAGAATTATTATAATAATAATTATTAAAATTGAAATTTTAATTTTTATTTTTGAATTTCATGATAGTGTGCATATATAAATAAAAATGATTATTAATCCTCCAATAATTACAATAAAAGTTATATAAGCTATTCATGGATATGATATAATGTTATTTATTAATAAGCATGAATTTAATGTTTGAATTATAATAATTAATCCTATGTTGATGGGATTATTTGATAAAATAAATAATAATGAGTTTGATAAAATTATATTTAAGATTAGTATAATTTTTATTTTAATAATATTTTAAAGTTTTAAAAGTTTAAAACTTTATTTTAATTTACAAAATTAATATTTTATATATAAATTATTAAAACTCTATTTAATAATTTTAAAATTATTTATATATTGAAAATATATTGTTTTAAGGATTATATATTTTAAACTAATTAAATGAAAGATTTAAAAAATATGTAAAAATGCTTAGTTAAATATGGAGAGATTAAATTTTTGATTCCCTTGATTTAAGTCGAAATTAAATTCATAATTAAAATGATTCATATTTAAGATATAAATAATTTATTTAATTATTTTTTGATTGCAAATCAAATGTTTAAAGTTTAACTAAAATCCTTTACATTTTTCAATTTAAAATACTTTGTTTTCATTCATATATTAAGGCTACAATTATAATATAGATGAAAAAATAAAAGGTTAATATAATTAATAGTATATTAGATGTTTTATATAAAATAAAGAATGGTATAATTATTGTAATTTCAATATCAAATATTAAAAATAAAATTGTTATTAAATAAAAATTTAGTGAAAATGGGGGTTGTGTTTTAGAAAGATTATTAAATCCACATTCAAATGGTGAAATTTTATTTATTTTAGTTGTTGATCTTTTTCTAATTAAAAAATTTAATATTGCAATTGCTATAATTAGGATTCATATAATAAATAGTATTATAATAGTTGATATAATTATTTATTTTTTATTTAATTTAAAAAATTAAATTAGAGTAAATATTTTAATTATTTACTTCATCAATATATGAAAATAAATAAGAATAATCATACTACATCTACAAAATGTCAGTATCAAATTGTCACTTCCAGACCGATATGATGATTTATTGAAAAATGATTTATTTTAAGTCGTATTATAGAAATAATAAGTATAGTTGTTCCAATTAGTACGTGTAGGCCATGAAATCCTGTAGTTACAAAAAATGTGGTTCCGTAAATTCTATCATTTAATGAAAAGGGAGCTTCTTTATATTCTATAATTTGAATTATTGTAAAATAGACTCCTAATATAATAGTAAATATTAATCTTAATATTCTTTTTTTTTTATTATTTATTAAGATTATTTGATGAGTTCAAGTTACGGTAATTCCTGATGATAATAAAATAATTGAATTTAATAAGGGAATTTTAAATGGATTAAATGGCTGAATATTTTTTGGGGGTCAAAGTATTCCTAAATCAATGATTGGTGACAGTGTTCTATGGAAAAAAGCTCAGAAGAATGAAGTGAAGAATAAAATTTCTGAAATAATAAATATAATTATTCCTCACTTTATATTTATTATTACTTTTTTTGTATGAAATCCTTGATTTGTTCTTTCTCGAGTAATATCTCGTCATCATTGAATTATGGTTAAGATAATAATTAATAAGCCTAGATTTATTAAGTTAGTATTTATTTTATTAAATATTTTAATTAACCCTATTATAAAAATTATAGTTCCTCATGATCCAATAATAGGTCAAGGACTATAATTAACTAAATGGAATGGATGATTGTTGTTGAACTTCATTAGTTTACATCTATAAAATAAAGACAAATTAAAAGAGAGAATACATAAGCTTGAATAATGGCAACTGAAAATTCTAAAGTAATTAAAATTATTTGAATTATAATTAACATAATTATTGATTTGTAAGATAAAATTATTTTAAGGGATCTAAGTAATCTTAATAAAAGGTGTCCTGCAATTAAATTGGCTGTTAATCGTACTATTAATGTTAAAGGTCGAATTAAGTTTCTAATTGTTTCAATAATTACTATAAAATTTATTAATATTAGTGGAGTATTATTTGGAACTAAGTGGCAAAATAAATGATTTGTATGATAATATCATCCAAATATTATAATTGAAAGTCAAGTTGGTAATCTTATTAATATATTTAGTTGTAAATGTCTTGTAGTAGGGAAAATATATGGGGGTAAAGATATTAAATTATTTATTAAAATAATAGTAAAAAAGGTTATTGGTAATAACATAAATTTATTTTTTTTTAGAATTGGTGAAAATTCATTTATTACTAACTTATTAAAATAATTAATAATATTGTTAATTCGGTTTATTTGTAAAAATATCTTTTTTGGAATAAATATAAATATTAATATAATTCTAATTCAATTTAACGGTAATTTTATAATTGAAATTGGATCAAAAATTGAAAACAAATTATTTATCAAAATTTAATTTATTTTTGTTATAATTTAAAATAATTTTTGGATTTTTTATATTAATTTTAAAGTAATTGAAATATGTTATTGTTATATATATATTTAATATAAAAGTTAAAGTTATTATAATGATAATTCAGTTAGATGGATATATTTGAGGAATTAAATAAGGTTAAAAACAGTATTTATTTACTAATTTAATTTTGACAAAATTATGTTATATTTATTTTAACTAGCTTTTATCACTAAAAATAGTTGTTACTTATTATTGGGGAGCTTAAGAGGCTTATACTTACATTTAAGTTATTTAGTGAAAATTTATTAATTCATTTAATGAAATGTTTTACATTAATTCTTTCAATGCAAATGGGTATAAATCTATGATTAATTCCACAGATTTCTGAACATTGTCCAAATATAATTCCTGGGTTGTAAATAATAAAGGAAAGTTGATTAAGTCGATTAGGTAAAGCATCGGTTTTTACTCCTAATGAAGGAATTGTTCATGAGTGAATTACGTCATTGGATGAAATTAATCTTTTAATTGATAAATTTATTGGCAAAATAATATTATTGTCAACTTCTAATAATCGAAAATTTTTATTTACTATTATGAATGAATCAAATTCAATTTTTTTAAAATCTCTGTATTCATATGATCAATATCATTGATTCCCTATTATTTTAATAGTAATTGAAGGAGAATTAATTTCATCAATTATATAAAGGATATTTAATGAAGGGATTGCAATTAATATTAGTAATATTATTGGAATTAATGTTCATATTATTTCAATATTTTGATTTTCTATTATAATTAAATTGTTTATTTTATTTTTAGTTATTATTATTATGTATAGTATAACGAATGAAGTAATTATTATTAAAATTATTATATTATTTTCATGGAAAAAAATTAAATTTTCTATTATTGGTGAATTCCTATTTTGAAAGTGAATATTAAATCATGTTGGCATTTCTAAAAAATTTTTAATTATATATGGAGTTTAAATCCATTGCATTAATTCTGCCATAATAGAACTTTATTTTAATACTCTTAATATTGGTATTTCATTATAAGTGTGTTCTTCAATAGGAATTAAATTATATCATTCAATTGATGAATTTATTTGAATTGGAAATAATAGAAAGGATTTATTTAAGAACCTTTTTCAGATAATTAAGAAGAATAATATTATAGAAATAAAAGATATATTAGATCCAATTGATGAAATTATATTCCATGATAGGAAGGTATCAGGATAATCTGAATATCGTCGAGGTATACTATTTAAACCTAAAAAATGTTGAGGGAAAAAGGTTATATTAACTCCTAGATATATAATTAAAAATTGAATTTGGAGAAGATTGTTATTTATAGTTAAACCTGTAATTAAGGGAAATCAGAAAATAAAACCTGCTATAATTGAAAATACTGCTCCTATAGATAAAACATAATGGAAATGTGCTACTACATAGTAAGTGTCATGTAAAACTAAATCAATTGATGAATTTGATAATATAATTCCTGTTAATCCTCCAATTGTAAATAGGAAAATAAATCCTAATGTTCAATTAATTGCTGGATTAAATTTAATATTTGAACCATTTAATGTTGCTAATCATCTGAATACTTTAATTCCAGTTGGAATTGCAATAATTATAGTAATTGATGTAAAGTAGGCTCGTGAATCTACATCTATTCCTACTGTAAATATATGGTGTCCTCATACAAGAAATCCTAATAAACCAATTGATAATATAGCATAGATTATTCCAATAAATCCAAAGGATTCAATTTTTCCTCTTTCATTAATAATAATCTGTGAAATAATACCAAATCCTGGTAAAATTAGAATATAAACTTCTGGATGTCCAAAGAATCAAAATAAATGTTGGTACAAAATAGGATCTCCTCCTCCTGAAGGGTCAAAAAATGATGTATTTAAATTACGATCTGTTAAAAGTATAGTAATAGCTCCTGCTAATACTGGTAATGATAAAAGCAGGAGGATTGCTGTAATTTGAATTGATCAGATGAACAATGGGATTATCCTTATTGAGATGTTTTTTAATTTTATATTTATAATTGTTGAGATAAAATTAATAGCTCCTAAAATTGAAGAGATTCCTGCTATATGAAGAGAGAAAATTGAAATGTCTACTGCCTTTCCTGAGTGAAATATATTATTAGATAGTGGAGGGTATACTGTTCATCCTGTTCCTAATCTATTGTCTATAAATATTCTAGAAATCAGGAATAAAATAGATGGGGGTAAAAATCAAAATCTTATATTGTTTATTCGTGGGAATGCTATATCAGGGGATCTTAATATTAATGGAACTAATCAATTTCCGAATCCACCAATTATTAATGGTATAATTATAAAAAAAATTATAATGAAAGCATGTATGGTTACAATTGAGTTATAAATTTGATCATTTATTATTAATGATCTAGAAGTTCTTAATTCTATTCGAATAATAAATCTTAAGGTTGATCCTATAACTCTCGATCAAATTCCTAAAATGAAATATATAGTTCCAATAATTTTATGATTTGTTGAAAATATTCATTTATTGATTGTTAAGTGATGTGGCTGATATAAGGTAATAAATTGTAAATTTATTAATGAATTAATAATTTCATTACTATTAAAAGTAAGTTTTATAATCAATTATGATATTAAATTGCAAGTTTAAAAGTAAATTATAGGAATTTTTTAAAACTTAAATTTTGTATTTATTTATAATTTTGAAAATTATTAGTTTGGGGGGGGGATTAACTTAAAGTTTTATTTATTAATAAAAAAATGTAAATATGATTAAAAATCCTATGTTTAATATGATTAAATAATTAAATATTAATAAAATATTTTTGTGTTTTATTTTAATGTTAAATCTAATTTTTATGGTTTTGTATATAATTGAGTAATATGAAATTTTAAAGTAGTAATATAAATTTAATAATGAGGATACTATTAGGATAATTCTAATTATATTAAGTTTATTTTCTATTAATTTATTAATTGTTATTCATTTAGGAATGAACCCTATTAATGGAGGTATTCCTCTTAATGATATGAAATATACAAAGATTGAGATTATAAAAGTTTTTTTTTTTATTATTATTAATTGTCTAATTAATGTGATATTAAATTGATTTATGTTAATTAATAAAATTAATATTGTAGTTATGTAAATTAAAAAATAATTAATTAATATTATTTCTGACACTTTTATTGAAGCTAATATTCAGCTTAGGTGATTAATTGATGAAAAGGCTATAATTTTTTTTATGTTGATTTGATTAATTCCTCCTGCTATTCTAATAATTCTATTTATAATGATAGTAATTGTTAATAATTTAAAATTAAAATTATATATTAAAATGATTATTGGTGTAATTTTCTGTCATGTTGAAATTAAGAATAATATTTTTCATCTAATTGAACTTGAAATTTCAATGTATCAGTAGTGGAATGGGGCTCTTCCTAATTTAATTAAAATGCAAAAATTTATTATAATAATTAGTAATGTATTAAGATTGGAAATGAAGTTTTTATATAATAGAATGCATATCATTATAATAATTGATGAAGATGCTTGAATAATAAAATATTTTATAGTTAATTCTAAATTAAATGTATTGGGGTAGAAAATTAATGGAATAAAGAAAAATAAATTAATTTCTATAGCTATAAAGCAATTAATTCAGCAGTTAGTTGAAATAGCGTATATTGTTCTTATAATATTAATTAAAATAAATATTAAGTTAGATAGGTTGTTATTAATAATTAAATATTATAAAATTTAATGAATTTTAAGAAATTTTTATATTTAATTCTATTTTACTTATAAGTGTTAAAAATTTGCACAAAAAATTTTGAATTTTTTAGTTTTAATTTATTTTAAAATATGTAA